TACCTCTAGTCCCTTCTGCAAATTCGACTAATTCACCTGACATTATTTCACCAAGACCTATAATACGAGCAATCCCATCCCCCACTTGAACTACGCGACCGATATTCTCAATTCCTACTTTCCTATTATATTGTTCAATACGTTCCCGGAGAATTTTATGAATTTCGTCGACTCGAAGGGTTGCCATTAGTGTTTCTTAAATCTTTTTTTTTTGGAAGCAAGGGGAAAAATAATGCCTAAATTCTAAACGAAAGTAGAAGTTCAAGGCCTAAAAAATTGAAATTATCTCTTCCATTCTACGGCCCCTAGAATGCCAATATTAGCACGAATCGTACGGAAATGTAACTCGGTATTCAAACAACTATTCAGAGTTCCTAGAGCTCCTTGTACGGCTTGTTGGAAAACTCGTTGTCGGACCTGATTCATCGCTCTTTGTTTTTCAAAATAAAGGGTTTCATTTTTAGACTTTTCTAATTGTTGCAAACTCATAGAAGTAGCATTAATCAAATTTGCTTTTTCTCGTTCTATCTCAGAGTATCCGTTCATCCGATACTCATCTGCTTCTAGTTCGACTTTCTGTAATCGAAGCCGAGCTTTTTCGAGTTGTTCAAGGGTCCCTCTACGCAATTCTTCCGAATTTCGAATAGTACTTAAGATCCTCTGTTTTCGATTATCTAATAAATCTTTTAATGAAAGTAGATTATCTTGCTATTAAGTTTACAACTTTTATGATCTCTTCCCGAACCAAACATGAATCTTTCGATTCATTTGGCTCTCACGCTCCTTTTTTCTTTTTTGCTATGTATTATGGTTATTTCCATATCTTTTTTTATGTAATGAGCCTATCCTCTATCCTCTTTTCTCTTTGTATTTCAATATACCGAAACGTATATAAGACTAGATAAATATTAAGAGGACTCTTCCGACTAGATAAAAATCTATCATGGTCAGCAAAGTTGTTTCTTTATTTGTGTTTGCTCTGTTAGTTAACAATTTCATTAAGAAAAACAAAGTAAATAAACGGAAAATGAAAATTGCTAGAATTATTTTTCTTTCCTTAAATCCAAAAAATTTCTCTTTTTTTTATACACAGGTCGTCGATTCGGCATTGGAAAAAGGGCAGGGTGCCCCTCCCCTCTAGTAAATAGTTCAAATCATTTTATCGATATGAGTGTTCTATATCAGATAAATTCTACACTAGCTATTTCCGGTTTAAAGCATTTGGATACTAATAAAGCATTTCGATACTAATATAGTTGTAGAAAGAGTACCCCTTTTTGCCTGGACTTCAAGCAGTTTAGCTTTAACCGTGTTAATGGTCTCACATTATTGGTCTATAGAGAATCAAAGTAAATTTACCAATGAGTCGCGAAATGCTATGGTTCTTCCATATGATTTCTGAAGTTATTCAGAAGTAATTCGCGGAGATCGTGCACCTTTTCTTATTTATCCCAAAACAAAAATACTAAAAAATATTCTAAAGTGCCGCCGGATAGATCCAATCTATTCTTGAAATAGACAACTCGCACACACTCCCTTTCCAAAAAAAATCAATACGCCAACCACTACAGTTAGATTTATTAGATTTGTTGCTAAAATATCGGTATTAAGCCCGAAACTCCCAGCGAATGGCCAGTGAGCTAAAAAAACAAAAGAATGGGTTACATTTTTCATATGCTCTCCTCTTATAGATAGGACGAACAAAGAAGAAAGTTTTTCGATCACTTACTTCGCTCGCCCTTTTTTTATCGGTTTTTTTAATGCAATTTTTTTTATGCAAATAGATTCAATCTAATAATTTATTTTAGATTAAGTCTTAGGTCTCGTTTGACCTGTGAAAGATCTCCTTTGTTAAAATGTTCCCAAAATTCCTAAAATAAAAGGAAAAAGACTTTCCACTATCCTAAACTAAGGACGGGAAGGAAGAGGGCGAACATATCTTCTACCTAAATGGATCATGCTCAAATCAACCCTTCCCGGGGTATTGTCTGTCCCGATAAATAAAAAATTCCTGGAATAATATAATAAATAAAAGTATTGATATACTTGGAATTACAGAAGCAAATACCAATTTACTAAAAAAAGAAAAAAGTATCTAATCTAAAGGACTTATTTTCTTTTTTAGGATTAAACAAAAGGGTTCGCAAATAAAAGCGCTAGTGCCACAACCAGTCCATAAATTGTTAAAGCTTCCATAAAAGCTAGACTAAGCAATAAAGTACCTCGTATTTTCCCTTCTGCTTCTGGCTGTCTCGCAATACCCTCTACAGCTTGTCCTGCAGCAGTACCTTGACCAACTCCAGGCCCAATAGAAGCAAGCCCTACAGCCAATCCAGCAGCAATAACGGAAGCAGCAGCAATTAGTGGATTCATGGTGAGTTCCTCGTGTCAAAAAAAAAGAAATGGTTAAGGATACAATCAACCAAGAAATTATTACTTTTAACTTCTAAGCTCTATTGGGTAGAAGTAACTAAAAGTACAAATTGAAATGGTAATCTAAATCGTCCGAACTACTTCGAGATCTCGTTTTTAATTTCTAATCATTAGAGGTTTGTGTAAATCCATATGCTTTTCATTTTCATTATTCTTTTTTTCTTTCTTTCCAACCAACCCCCTTTTCATTTCATTTTTTTTTTTACTCTTCGATATCCTTGAGTTCCCATTTTATCCCTTTATCTAATCCATAATAAAAGACGAAATACAGGAAGAACCCCTATTGAAATCGAACTAATCCAAATCCAATAGGAATCAAATCAAGATATACAATTGATAACAATATGCTGCATAGAACTGGATATGGAATCCAATTCCGTAATTCTATATATCGGATTAGATAATGAATCGAATCTAACTTAGAAATAAATAAAATCCTATATACATTTGTTTCTTCTATTTTGTTTGCATATTTTCTTATTTTCTATTGAATCCAATTCCAAAATCATTCCTTAGAAAGCCGCACAAAAGATGACTGTCTTATAGACATTAAGGATATAGATTTAACCGGATTTCGCCTCCCTGAATGCATATATAATTTAACAATTCCGTAATATAGTCTATTCTCTTTCCTACAACTCTAGGTTATATATTCATACGCATTTCGAACTAGTTAGTTTTCTAAGCAGGAGGATTATCTGCAACCATGCATGAATAGGGCTAAGCTAAAAAAAAAGACTATTTCGAAAATTAGTCAATTCAATGATGACCTTCCATGGATTCACCTATATAGGCTGCGGCTAACGTTGCAAAAATAAGAGCTTGAATACCGCTTGTAAATAATCCGAGAAACATGACCGGTATAGGGACTACTAAGGGGACTAAAGAAACAAGAACAACAACGACTAATTCATCCGCCAATATATTTCCGAAAAGTCGAAAACTAAGCGATAATGGTTTTGTGAAATCTTCTAGGATGTTAATTGGTAAAAGGATTGGGGTTGGTTTAATATATTTCTCGAAATAACTCAATCCTTTTTTGCTAAGACCCGCATAAAAATATGCCGCTGATGTGAGTAAAGCTAAAGCAACAGTAGTATTTATATCATTCGTGGGCGCAGCTAATTCCCCATGGGGTAACTCTATAATTTTCCAAGGTAAAAGAGCACCCGACCAATTCGAAACAAAAATAAAAAGGAACATAGTTCCAATAAAGGGAACCCAGGGACCATATTCTTCTCCAATCTGAGTTTTGCTCAAATCTCGAATAAACTCAAGGACATATTCGAAGAAATTCTGACCGTCGGTTGGGATGGTTTGTGGATTCCGAACAGCTATGATAACTGAACCCAGCAAGATAGTAATTACGACCCAAGAAGTGATGAGTACTTGGGCATGAATTTGGAAACCTCCTATTTGCCAATAGAAGTGTTGGCCTACTTCTACGCCTGATATATCATACAACCCCTTGAGTGTTTTAATGGAACATGGTGTAATATTCATATTGTCCTCGGATAAAAATTGAACTTCAAAAAAGGAATTCTTTTGATTCAACCGTCTCTTTCTCAACTCAGCAACTTGAAGTATTAATCTTATAGTTAGGATACCAAGAAATCACATCAAATGATAATATATATCAAAACCCTCTAATATATATCAATATTCCCCTTCTTTTATCTATGCAAAACAAAAAAAATAGTAACTGATCCCATAAATCTACGTAGTTGCTTAAGAATTCACTATTCTTCTTAATCTTAATCAATGATTTCTTATATAGAGAGAACGGCCCTCACAAATAGCAAATACTAATTTGTTAAGAATCAATCGAATTGAAGTCATAGTGTCATCGTTAGCAGGAATCGATATATTCGCGAGATCTGGGTCACAATTTGTATCGACTAAAGAAATAGTAGGAATCCCCAAAATGGCGCATTCCCGAAGAGCTATATACTCTTTTTGCTGATCAAGGACGATCACAATGTCAGGTAACCTCGTCATATATTTAATCCCGCCAAGATATCTTTGCAAGGTAGATAATTTTCTCTTTAAGATTGCCACATCTCTTTTTGGGAGATGGTGGAATTTTCCCATCTTTTCTTCCGCTCTTAAGTCTCTAAATTGAGAAAGTCTAGTTTTGGTAATTGACCAATTCGTTAACATACCACTGAACCACTTTTTATTAACATAATGACAACGAGACCTTATTGCAGCTGATGCTACTAAATCCGCTGCTCTTTTTTTGGTACCAACAATTAAGAAGCTTTTTCCCTGACTTGCTGCATCAAAAACTAAATCGCAAGCTTCTGATAAAAAACGAGCCGTTCTAGCGAGATTTGTAATATGAGTACCTTTACGCTTTGCCGAGATGTAAGGGGCCATTTTAGGATTCCATTTCTTAATACCATGACCAAAATGAACTCCCGCTTCTATCATCTCTTTCAAATTGATGTTCCAATATCTTCTTGTCATTTTTTCCACACTTCCTTTTTTTTTTCTTTTTTTCGTCTTACCATTATGGAATTGATTTCTTTTTGAAGATTAAGAAAGAGCCGAAATATCTTGAAATAAATAATAATTGTTCCGATGGAACCTTCTACTCAGAATTGGTCATTGATACATGATATAAAGACAGCTTTAATAAATTAACTGACTTCTTTTATTTAGTAAAATATAAAAATACAAATTTATATGCTTTATATATCCTTACCTTAAATCGTATAAATGGGAGTAAATGGGGGTTCTGATGTCTCATAGAAATTGTTTGTTACGTCAGAATCAGAAGAAACTAGTTCTGTATGGAGAAACAAAATATCTCTCATTTCGGACGTGAATAGATTTTTTTTTTTAATTTCGAAATAAAGGTTCTTGTCTTGTGGGAAACGATGCACAAATTTTTGGAATCCGGTACCAACAGGGATAATTCCCCCCAGAACTACGTTTTCTTTCAGGCCTTTCAACCAATCAATACGACCTCGTAGGGCAGCTTTTGCTAAAACTCGAGCAGTTTCTTGAAAACTTGCTTCAGATATGAAACTTTGGGTATTCAGGGAAGCCCTTGTTATTCCCAATAAGATTGCCCGATAATAGATCGATTCATCCAAAGCTCGCCCTGCTCGTTCCGCTCGCAATAGTCCTATTAATTCCCCAGGTAAAAAAACATTAGACATTCCATCTTCGGAAACTCGTACTTTTGATGTTACTTGGCGTATAATAATCTCTATATGTCTATTATGGATCTGTACTCCTTGGGATCGATAAACCTTTTGGATCTTATTAACCAAAGAGATACGACTTTGGGCGATGGTTAGCTCAGCTCCAATCAAGAATCCCCAGGGAACCCCAAGAATTCTTGGTATACGCTCATTCCAACCCTGAATTCTCCTTTCGAGATTCGGCGATAGTGAATCAATTGAACGCGCTTCGAATATTTGTTCTACTTTTGGAAGACCTTGAGTTATATCACTAGATCTCGATTTTTCATATATAAAGGTAATTAACCTATCTCCTTTGTAAAGGATTTTTCCATAATGACCATGAACAGTTGCTCCTATAGTGGCCAAATAAGGCTTAGCTGCTCTTATAACAAAGGAGTCCGTATTAACAATGAAAATTTGACCAGATTTTTTTATGTGCGATTTAAATAGACATACATTTTCGCAAATAAATTGTCCAAGGTGAATTATTGCCAATGTCTCCTCCCATGAGTCATGATGGAGAAAGTGCCAATTCAAATGGAATGGATCCAGCATGATGTTACTGTCGAAATTCGACATCCTTTTATTTTCATCTATTAAAGAGTATTTAAGCCCTTGAAGTACTTGGAAGGTTTGTTTGAAATTGTCAAGGAACAAGTATTTTTTTAACAAGATCTGATTATGTGTTAATAAATAGTAAGATGAAGAAAAATTGGCTATACTGGGTACAATAGTGCCTAAGAGCCCAAAAATATCTCGAATAAGAATTCTAGGATTCGATTCTTTTATCGCACTGGGATATTTCGAATTCTTGAATAAATCAATTTGAGAACAGTTGGATGCCGACAAAATCATCAAAGATGGGTATTCTTTATTTCGATTCAACAAGGTGCCAATAGCTTCTTGATGTTGACTAAGTGATTGAATCTTCACCTTGGAATAAAAGGAATTGGTATTATTGCGATCTAACCTATTATGGGGAATCGGTCCTGCACTTGTCCTATCATACCTTCTTCTTGTATATGAAATAGTGGACTTGACTAACTCAATTCTTAGGAAATCGCGAATCAGATCATTTGTTTTTAACTCAACAAGGGAAGCACGAGCCCCCTCTTTTTCTTCTTGTTCCCAATTCACTACCAAGCAAGTTCGAACGAATTGACTATTCGTGTGATAAATTCTTTGAGTTAACTTGCTATTTTCATGAGAAATAAAATTGACAAGTCGAAGTTGGAGATTATCCTCTTCTTGCAGGAGATCTTGCGGGAAAAGTCTTGCTAGATTTCTCCCTTCGTCCATTTCATATGCGACTGCGGGTCGAACTGAAACAAAATACTTTTCCTTGCTTTTGATAATTTTTTTCCGTTGAACATAAACCCAATTTTTTCTTTTTTTTGAGTCCTTATAATCTTTTTTTTCTCTTTCTGGTGGTATCAAACTGGCGCCTAATATCTTATCCGCCTCTTCAGGAAAATGAATATCTCCGGAAAAGATTTTTAGTTCCGTATGGCTTTTTTTTTTCTTAACTCGGACCAATCCACCTAGTCGACTTCTTGTATTTTTTGTGAGTTGTGTATCCACTCCAATAATACTATTGTCAAGTACCTTTAGGGATGAGGATCTCGGCAAGATGTGCAGTTCTTGAAGAATGAAAAAAAACCGATCTACTTCTTTTTGGTATTTTAGACTAAATTCTTTTGTTCCTTGATGCTCAATAAAACCCTCTTTTTTTAAGATAGAATCTTCCTCTGGGCTCCCATATTCGTTCTCTGAGTCTTCCTCTGAGTCTTCTTCTAAAGCCCCATATTCGTTCTCTGAGCTATCTTCACGGCTCCCATATTCTTCTTCCTCTAGAGTTCCATATTTGTCCTCTCGAGTTTTATATTCGTTCTCTGGGTTCCCATATTCTTCTTCTGAGTCTTTCTCTAGAGGCCTATATTTGGCCTCTAGGATCCCGTATTCGTCTTCTAGGGTTTCATAGTCGTCTTCTTCTAGGGTTTCATAGTCGTCTTCTAGAGTCCTATATTCGTTCTCTGGGCTCTCATATTCGTCTTCTGAGTCTTCCTCTAGAGTCCTATACTCTTCCTCTCGGGTCCGATATTCTTCCTCTAGGGTCCTATATTCTTCCTCTAGAGTCCTATATCGAAATTTAACAATTCCTGAACCCCTTTTATCTTTTCTGTATCCTGGATCGTCAAAAAAAGCAAAAATAGTATTTCTACGTAAAACACCCATAAAGGGTATTTCAATCGAAATCCCCAAACAGGATATTAGCTCTTTTTCTTGTTCTTGATGATATTGTAATGGAATGACGAACCTATTTCTTCGCTTTTTCGCCAACAAATCTGAATTATCTTGAAGAATAGAAGGATAGACAAAATTCCAATGATTGTTGGACACGATTCGATCTAGCGTTAAATAATCAAGAATTTCCTTATCTTTTTTAGCAAAAGTATCCAACAGTCTATGGCTTACTTGATCATTAGCCATTGAGAGGTCAAAGATATATCTTCCGTTAAGAGAAAAAGAATAAGTATTAATTTGATCTTGATCCTTGTGCAGCGAAAAGGATGCTATACTGGATCTGCACATACGTACTGACAATATCCATAAATGGCTTGTTTTTGGTAATCGACGAAGATTACCATATTGATATTCGGGCGCATGGTAAACATCAGTACTCCAGTGCATTTCCCCGTCTGATTCGGAATAAATATGCTTTTGTACCTTTTCTTTAAAATGTAAAGTGGATGTTCCGGCACGAATCTCCGCAATTACTTGTTCGGATTCTACATATTGATCATTTTGCACTAGAATCAGGCTTTTTAACGGAATATTCACACTATGTAGAATATCTTGACTCTGAATAGTTACACGCAAGTCTATATAGCATAGAAAAGCGGGCTGCCCATGACGGGTACGTGTGGGGTGAACCAAGTCCTCATTGAATTGGATTTTTCCATTCGAGGGGGATCGTACAAGGTCGGCAGTACCCCCTGTGAATACTCCACCAGTATGAAAAGTTCTTAATGTTAGTTGAGTCCCTGGTTCCCCAATTGATTGACCCGCAATAATACCTACAGCTTCTCCCAATTCTACTAGATCGCCATGAGTGGGACTCCGCCCATAACATAATTGACAGATCCAAGATGTGCTCCGGCAAGTAAAAGGGGTTCTAATATATATTGGTTGTGCCCGAAACGGTTGTGCTCGAAAGGCAGTTATAAATCGATTGACTAATCCAATTCCAATATCTTGATTTCGAGCAGCAATGCATCGTGAACCGATATATATATCGTCTGCTAATACACGACCAATTAGTGTTTGGACAAAAAGTTTTTCTGTCATCCCATTTTGAGGACTCACAGAAATACCTCGGATAGTACCACAATCTCTTCTACGCACAATAATATGTTGAACTACTTCAACAAGTCTGCGTGTAAGATATCCAGCATCCGCTGTTCGTACAGCTGTATCTACAACCCCTTTGCGGGCTCCGTAACAGGAAATTATATATTCTGTCAAAGAAAGTCCCTCGCGTAAATTGCTTTGAATAGGTAAATCAATCATTTGTCCTTGAGGATCCGCCATTAACCCTCTCATCCCTACTAATTGGTGTACCTGGGATGCATTTCCTCTGGCTCCTGAAAAAGACATTAGATAGACTGGATTAGAAGGATCCGTTATCCGAAAATTCGAATTCATTTCTTGTTTCAAATATTCACTTGTAGCATACCATATTTCAACGGATTGGCGTAATTTTTCTACTGCGTGTACAGCCCCATAATAATAGTGTTTCTCCAAAAGAAAACTCTGTTGTTCCGCATCTTGGACTAACCATCCTTTAGAGGGTATTGTTAAAAGATCCTCGATTCCTAAAGAAATCGATGTAGTAGTGGCTTGATGGAAGCCCAGAGCCTTTATTTGATCCAGTATATGGGATGTATATCCCATTCCGAAATGATCTATTAATCTGCTAATAAGTCGTTTCATAGCAGTTCCGTCTATCTCTTTATTATGAAAGACCAGGTTGGCCCGTTCCGCCATACATAAATACCCCCTTTTTTGACTGAGTAGGATTCGACAATTGCTGAGTAGGATTCGACAATAGGCCTGAGTCAGTGATTCGAAAACTTAATTTACCCCCTTTCCTCAATCTCAATCTGGATTTGCGCGGCAAAAAGGATGGTATTAGCGAAATCGGAATGCCCCCCGAAAGGGGCATCGCCGAATCTAACTTCCTTGTTTAGATTTAGATAGTGTATGAATAGGCCCGACTAAATCCTTGTATGGCTTCCTCTATTTCTCTATAAAAAGAAATATGACCAAGAGTGGTTCGAATGTATATAGAACGGGTTTCTTTTTTTCTATTTCCGACTATTAGATAGTGGGCATAAATCTCATGATAAGTCCCAAAAGATTCATATTGAACTTCAATCGGAACTTCTCTTGATCCAATGACGCGTTGATCTAGTTTCCATCGGAGCCACAAGGGACTGTTTAAACCGATTCGTTTCTGTCTATAAGCTCCCAGTGCATCATAGGAACTAGAAAAATGGGGCTCTTTATCTTTCGTATAATAATTATTATTGTAATTTACTTTTTTATTTGGATAGTTTCCGCAACTATTATATCTATTTGCACAAATACCTCGACGATTTCCAATCGTTAATACATAAAGTCCAATAAGCATGTCTTGGGTTGGCACGCAAATAGGATCTCCAATAGCGGGAGACAGGAGATTCATATGAGAAAACATAAGTAAACGGGCTTCCGCTTGAGCTTCCAAGGATAAAGGTAGATGAACAGCCATTTGATCCCCATCAAAGTCCGCATTAAAACCCTTACACACTAATGGATGTAAACAAATAGTACGCCCCTCTACTAAAGTGGGTTGGAAGGCCTGTATGCCTAATCTATGCAGGGTAGGTGCTCTGTTCAACAGTATAGGATGCCCCCGCATAACTTCTTGAAGTATTTCCCATACAATGGGTTCCTTTTCCCAAATTTTCCTTTTAGCAATCCTGACATTAGAAGTAGCACGTTTCGTGATTAAATCGCGAATTACAAATAGCTGAAAAAGCTTTATTGCTATCTCTAAAGGTAATCCACATTGATGTAATGAAAGCGAAGGACCCACAACAATGACAGAACGTCCCGAGTAATCGACCCGTTTCCCAAGCAGAGTCTCGCGAAACCTCCCCTCTTTACCCTCAATTACATCTGAAAGTGACTTGTATACTTTATTGTGACCATCCCTCGTCGGTTGCCCGCGAGACCCACTATCAAGAAGTGTATCCACGGCTTCTTGTACCAATTTTTCCTGGCACATTACTAAATCCGCTGGTGCTAATTCACTTCTTTTTAATAGATAGGCAAGGTTGTTGTTCCGACGGATAACTCTCTTATAAAGTTCATTAATATCCGAAGTCACTACTTTATCCCCAGACCTATAAACAATGGGTCTCAATTCGGGAGGAAGAACCGGTAATAAGCACAAAACCATCCATTCTGGTTCTACATTTGTTTGAATAAAATGTTTCGCCAATTGCATTCGTCTAATTAAAAAAACTTTTCTTATTCGTCTTTTTCTATCTTCCCATTCATCTCCACTATACCCCTCGTCTTCTAATTCCTTCCATTCAACCAAGGAATTCTCTATAATAATTCGCAAATCCAAATCCGCTAATTGTTCTCTAATAGCACCTGCTCCTATCGAAATTTCCCGATTTCGAAATGTTGCAAAGCCTGGGGTAGAAAAAAAGGGAGAAATGCTGTGGTTACAGGATGCAATTTCATCTTCGAATAAACCTCGTAATCGTAAGAAAGTAGGTTTTTTAGCGTTGGGCCTAGCAAAAGAGAAATCGCCGTATACTAGGCCTTCCAATTTCTTAAGGGGTTTATCTAAAAGATTCGCGATATAACTAGGAAGACCTTTCAAATACCACACATGAGTCACTGGACATGCCAGTTTGATGTATCCCATTTGATATCTTCGTATCCGAGAATCAACAAATTCTACCCCGCATTTTTGACAAAATCTTTCGTCTTCATTTTCAGCTACGCTCGCTCGAGAATTTCCACAAGCACAAATTCCACTTTTTATGGGTCCAAAGATTCTTTCGCAAAACAATCCATCTTTTTCTGGTTTATCGGTTTTATAATGAAAAGTGGAGGGCCTTGTGACTTCGCCAACAACTTCCCCATTAGGTAGGATTTTGTTAGCCCAAGCCTTTATTTGTTGAGGGGAAACAAGTCCAATTTGAAGTTGTTTATGTTTATATTGGTCAATCATAAAATAGAAATAAGAAAAGAATTTATATTTATTCTGATCAAACATCCTCCCTATTAACCTGAAAGTTCTTTTCAGATACAAGGAAATGGTTCAGTTCTAGAGCCAAAGATCGTAGTTCTCGAACGAGCACTCGAAAAGATTCTGGAGGATCCTCGTGATTAGGCACTCTTTTTCCCCAGATCGTAGCATTAAGTATTTCTTGGCGAGCTATAAGATGATCAGATTTATAAGTAAGTATCTCTTGTAAAATATGAGCAACACCAAATCCTTCTAAAGCCCAAACTTCCATTTCTCCTACTCGTTGTCCCCCTTGTTTGGCTCTTCCTCTAACGGGTTGTTGGGTAACAAGTGAGTAGGGCCCGGTAGAACGCCCATGGATTTTCTCATCAACTTGATGAATTAATTTTAAAATATAGGACTTCCCTATTAGAACAGGTTGTTCGAAGGGATCTCCTGTTCTTCCATCAAATATTCTACTTTTTCCCGGGTACTCGGGTTCAAATACCCATGGATTTTTTGTTTGTTTACAGGCTTCATATAATTCCGAAAACACAAGTTTTCTTGAAGCCTCTTGCTCATATCTCTCATCAAAGGGTGCTATTCTATAATGTTTCTTTAGCAGATCCCCTGCTAATCCGAGCGAGCTTTCAAATATTTGTCCCACATTCATTCGTGAGGGTACTCCTAGGGGATTGAAGACCATATCAACAGGTGTTCCATCTTGCAAATAGGGCATATCTTGCCTAGGCAAAATTTTGGAAATGATCCCCTTATTCCCGTGTCTTCCTGCTACTTTATCCCCTACTTTGATTTCACGTTTCTGTAAAATATATACACGAACCATTATGTCGAGGGGGTCCCTCTGGATCCATTTCACATCGATAACGCGCCCTCTTCCACCTATAGGTAGTTTGAGAGAAGTTTCTTTTGAAGTGGATACCTCAAGACCAAAAATGGCCCGTAATAATCCAGCTTCCGCGATATACGAGGATTCGCTCGCTATCTGAGGCGTTAATTTACCTACTAAAATATCGCCTGTTTCTACCCAGGATCCCAACCTCACAACTCCATTTCTGTCCAAATTGCGGAGTAAATGTTCTTCTAGATGTGGTATTTCTTTAGTGATTTTTTCAGCGGAGCCTTGGCTTGTCGTATCCGTCTGAATTTCATATTTTCGGATGTGAAAAGAAGTATAAATATCCTCATATACCAAACGTTCGCTAATTAGTACTGCGTCTTCAAAATTGTAACCCTCCCACGGCATATAAGCTACTAAAACGTTTTTTCCTAAAGCAAGTTCCCCACCAACTGTAGCTGCTCCCTCCGCTAAAATTTGCCCTTTTTTAATGAATTTACCCCTTGGAACCCGAGATTTTTGGTGCATACAAGTATTTTTGTTAGAGCGCCGATGGGCAACTAAAGGAATACTTATAGTCTTCCCACTACTTGATAAAAGGATCTTGTGACTATCACTAGAAATGATCTTTCCCTCGCGTTCGGCTATAATGGAAACCTTCGAATCTAGAGCTGTTTGACGTTCCAATCCAGTTCCAACAATGCACTTCTCGGACCGAGAAAGTGGAACTGCTTGGCGCTGCATATTAGAACTCATTAAAGCCCGATTCGCATCATTATGCTCAATAAAAGGAATGAGAGAACCTCCAATAGAAAAATATTGGAAAGGAAAAATACTTCTAACATGAATCTGTTCCCATGCAATAGTCAGGAATTCTTGACGGTATCTAGCTGGAACAACTTGTTCTTCCTGAATACCTTGATTCAAGGACAAGGAATTTCCTGCTGCTATCATATAATATTCATCTCTATTTGGTGATAAATAAACCACCTGTCTCTCTTTTTTTTCTTTTGCTTTCTCAGATATTTCATAAAACGGACTCTCTATAGATCCCCACCAGTGATCAATTCTCGCATGAATAGCTAAGGATCCAGTAAGTCCAACATTGATGCCTTCGGACGTGTCAATTGGACAAATACGCCCATAGTGACTCGGATGAATATCTCGGCTCCGAAAACTTGCAGTTCTCCCCGTCAATCCTCCAGGACCCAAACAACTCACTTTTCGCCCATGAACCGTTTGTGTCAATGGATTGGTTTGGTCAAAAACTTGAGATAAGGGGTATGTGCCAAAAAAAGTCTCATAAGTAGTTATTAATAAAATCGAAGTTGAAGTTGGAGTTACCAAAGTTTGTGGAGTCGGTTTCGATTGACGTATGAATACTCTACGGATAGTTTTTTGAATCGCATGTTGTAAACGGCCAAGAGCCAGTCCGAATTGATCTTGTAACAGATCCGCAACCGAACGAATACGTTTATTTTTCAAGTGATTCATATCGTCATCGTCAAGTATACCCGTTCCAAATTTCATTCCAATCAAATGATCCGTAGCGGCCAATACATCTCGTGGTAACAAGAATGTATTGTTCTGAGGTATATTAAGATTCAGTCTCCGATTCATATTTCGTCGACCAACTCTTCCTAATTCACATTTTTGTTGAAAAAATTTCTTTTGTAATTCCTCACATAAGGACTCCGAAAATACCAGGTCCCCACCTACACAAGCAAATTGTTGATAAAACTCCAAAATAGCTTTTTCTTTTGACTCAATCCTCTTTTTCTCCTTAGCATTCGGGAAAGACAAGAAAATTTCGGGGTAGGAAACATTATCTAAAATTTCTCTTAGATTCGAACCCATAGCTGATGATAGAACTAAAATAGATATCTTTTGTTTTCTACTCACGCGAGCCCATATCCTTTCTTTTTTATCAATTGCTAATTCCGATCTTCCTCCCCAATCTGATATTATAGTCCCGGTGTATATAGAAATTCCCTTATGGTCTAATTCGGAGCGGTAGTAAATACCAGGACTTAGCAATATTTGATTGATCACAATTCGGTATATTCCATTTATTATAAAGGTTCCTAAGGAATTCATTATAGGAATGTTTCCAATAGAAATGGTTTGCTTTTGCACATCGAAACCAAAAATTAATCTCGCAGATACATATAATTCAGAAGAATAAGTGAGTGATTCATACACAGCATCCCTTTCTTTTATTGAGGGTTCTAGCAATTGATATCCTTTCGCAAATAATTGAAATGCAATTTCGTGATCTGGATCTTTAATTGTTGGAAACTTCTCAAGTTCTTCTGCCAAGCCTTGATTAATGAACCTACAAAATCCCTCGAATTGGATCTGACTAAATCCGGGTATTGTGGACATTCCCTCATTTCCATTCCGGAGCATCTTAATCTTAAGTTTCCTATTTATCGAAGAAAAATTCCATTATCAGCTCACTCTTTATCAATCCCTACGGATCAATCTAGCAATCATGGAATCTATATTCTGTTTACTGAATCACATAAAATTCTAGGGAACTCCACATACGTATTTCATATATGTATTTCATACATATGAATAAAGATAATTTTGACGAAAGTTCGACTTTGGCAGAGGTAGAAATGGAATTAAAATGAATTGAAAAAAAAGTCCTAGAAAAAATTCTGCCACTTAAACTTTGGGATATTCTAATCAGATTGGATAGCAAAGATTTCTTGTTTTATCTCCTTTCTATGAAAGAAATAAAGCCATAATAATTTATAAGCACTAGAAAGTTTGACTTTAGTTCGATTTAGAATTTAGAATAGTACGCTTAGTTTTATTTTCAAAAAGAATTTGAAGGTTATTTTTTGTTTCGTAGTAATAGAATTGCTGAAAAATAAAGGATTTCGTTGTAGAATCCTAAAATAAAGTACTTACTTTTTTTAAGTACTTGCTAATCCAGTTATGCACCTATTCACATATCCTTTCTTTTATCGTAATTTCAGGCCAATAAAAGAAGGCCAGGCCATAATCTATATCAGAGGAAATTTCCTCTTTTTATTCACGATATTTAATGGAATGAAAAATTAAAGCATGATTCCCCGTAGGGATATGCACATAAGGGAGATCCGTAGATAATAATGCTGTTCGTACCTGGAGTTTCCCTATATACAGATTAGGGAAACTTTTATTCTATTTTATTATGCCATTAAAGGAGAGGAGAGAATACCGATTTAAGAGTCGTTTACTACTGCAATTCAAAAAAAAATTCTAGTTAATGGTTCCAATTTGTTCTGAATTTTGCAGTCTGTGACTGGAAATCCACTTTTGCTCCTTTGCCATTTCAATAGAATAGAAAGAAAATTTTCCTTTGCCATCTCAATAGAATAGAAAAAAAGTGGTTTTAGATGGATGAATACTTGTTCTTTTTCTTTTCTCGATTTTAGATCGGATTTTTGGCGGCATGGCCAAGTGGTAAGGCAGGGGACTGCAAATCCTTTATCCCCAGTTCAAATCTGGGTGCCGCCTGATCGATAAAATACTTAGGATTATAGTACTAATCAAACTCAAAAATTTCGTACCCCCGTAAGTTGGGGCAAGAGAGTAACTAGGTCTGGCCATACTGGATTTTGAGAATCCATACCATAGTTCTATCCTGCTTTGTTTTGGCGGCAGTGGCCCAAAGGGGGAGCTACCAACAGAGATGAGGTAGCGTTTCCTTATTCTTTTATTAATTTGAATTTGAATTGATTCGGGAATTTAAAACTTCCAAAGGTTCCTAAGTCCTTTTTCAATCTAAGATTGAAGAAGGGACTTTGCGAAGAAATATCAATATACTTCGTACATCTTATGCTACTTACATATACTATCTTATGCTACTTACATATACTAAAGTAAAGGCTACTTATTCTGTCGAGAATCAGATTGAATAGGCTGATCAAAAAAAAAATTCGGAGTTGTGGAGTGGATAAGGTCTCCTCACTCTTTCATAGAAATAGAAAGAGAGAGAGTGGGGCAATAGGGTTTAGGTCAAAAATAAACACGGGTAAAGTAGGTATCCAATAAATATTTATCTATCCTAATTTTATAGTATGGTATATTCTGACGTCCTTTGCTTATAAAAAAGGTAACAAAAGGAAGAAAAAATCTCTCTATTCCCGCGTCTTCTATTCAGGACATTCCCACACTCTTTCCTTTTTAAGGAAAAGGTATATGTATTATATTTATACTTAGGAGTAAATTCCTTTAACTGATTCATCCGTAGTCTTAGAGCAGAATTTTGACTCTGTACCCTTAATTCCACTATGATTATTGATCAATAGTAGAATAATTCCTTCATAGAAATAGGAGACATAATTTACATGGATATAGTAAGTCTCGCTTGGGCTGCTTTAATGGTAGTCTTTACTTTTTCTCTTTCGCTAGTAGTATGGGGGAGAAGTGGACTCTAGGGATACTACTAATTGATTGAGTAGTCGAATTGTAGTATCAACTCTTTTCTTTAATTGATCATTTTTTTTTATTAATCATTTTGCCAAACTTTATTTTTACTCGTCACTTCTAGTAGAAATTCTTAATTACTATAATCGCTCTTTCTATTCTATTTCTTTCTATTTTTCTATTCTATTTCTTTCTATTATAGTAAAATGAAACATAGTAGAATAGAACGACTCTTTCTTAAAAGAGTTTTTTACAAGAGTGAAACAAAACTAAAGAAAAAGAGAAAAAATAAAGTTCTTTACATAAGAAAATTAGACTTTCTTACACGAAGCTATTCACAACATATCGCACATTTTCCATTTATACTCTTTTCTTATTCTTAGAAATTTTTTTTTGTTCTTTTTTTTTGAAGGATCTCGCGTGAAGCATCTCGCGTCATTTTTAAGTATGAAAGATTCGCTGGTTTTTTTCCTTTTATTTACTTTTGTCTTTTATTATAGTCTATTCTCGTATTATTTTTCTCCCTCTCCATGGATTCTTTAAATGAAGAATTGTCTTCGATTTTTTTGATTTTGACTTGCTTGAAATTAAGTGGATGCAGTGAAAAAAGAAGTTGAATTCGATTACTATTTCAATCTACTAATCTAATTCTATGTAGATTCAAGATAATATAATAGAAAGAATCTAAAGTGTGGTAGAAAAAACTATATGTAGTTCTTTCTACCACACTTTAGGATTCCAACCAGATCCTTTCATTTAAGACTTGGATTTTTTTTTCTTTAATCCCTTTTTCATTTCTTCAATGATTAATTGGAATTCCAATTAATCATTTTGGCTGGCTGTTTTTACATAAATAATAAGTAAAAAGGCAGTAGGAACTAGAATGAACAATGCAGTAGCAATAAATGCGAGAATATTTACTTCCATAACCTCTTTATTTTATTTTTTTCACAATAACTCGGGATGTAATCCCATGGAGAGGAAAAAGGGGTATCCCTGTAAATTCAATGGGAGGACTTGCATTCTGATAATACTGAATCAATTCAATATTATGAATATAGGATCTATCAAATCAATTCATGGTTGATAGTGGAATAATATAACATAGGAAGATCCCTTATCCATACTAAGACCAAAATAGGTTTTTTGATTGGATTTGGAACCCCTCTATTTTTCAACCTTTTCGACTTTTGCTTTTATATATATATGTATAGCCAAGAATCTTTCTTATCCAATTTCCCTTCCTTTTTCTTCTAGTTATACATACAATTATGTATGTATGTATTATATAACCGACTTTCTATGGGTCACATAGACATCCAAATAAGCAGTAGAAGTAGAAATGAGATGGAGAAAATAGGATATTAAATAAAAAAGATCCAATATTTTCATTTAGGAAAAAGAGCGTTTGCTTGGTTTTTATTTTATTAGGTTACTGTCAATATCTGCTTTTTGGGTCTAAAGATGAGAGCAGATTCATAAAAAAAGGAGTCGACAAATGGACTGAGAATGAGGTAGATTCTTTCCAAGAATTCATTGAACATACACAAACAAAGTTGGAACTACAAAATGGAAGTGGTATGGTTTAACCCCTAAAGAAAGAACTAATTATATTAAATTCATTCTCTAACAATAAATGAATACAATTTGCGTATTGATTGGATTCCGGTAAAATACCGGAACTCTATTCCTTAAGATAAGAGTCAAATAGGAAGTTAAGATGCGGATGGTATCATCATATCATAAAAATAGAGTAATATCCTAAATTATACTAATCCACGTATGATATGTATGTCTTTCCTTATCAAAAAAACCGGAAGTAGTTAAAAAAAAAAGATTCCTATATAGCTCTCTTTTTATTGAGAGCTGCGAAATAAAAAAAGTAAAGTAAGGGTTCTCCATAGATATTTGATCTTGCCTTGTGCTCCCCCCCTTTTTCCGGGAAATTCTTGATGAAAAAAAAGGAAAGATTAATTTTTCCATTCATTGAACCCTAGTTCGGGACTGACGGGGCTCGAACCCGCAGCTTCCGCCTTGACAGGGCGGTGCTCTAACCAATTGAACTACAATCCCTGCGGGGTGTATGGCATACCTATTCTTAAATAGAACCCTAAGAAGATTCGTCTGCCGTAAGAAATAGACGAATCATATACTACTACACCCACATAGGATATGTGGGTATAGTGAGAGTGGTATAACTAGTATGCCGCGATTTTTTATCCCTAAAAACAACTGATAATCCACCTTTCAATAAGAAAAACTGTTTTCTTTGTAAGAAAACAATCAGAGAGATATGGCTTAGAAATAAATTTTCTGCTTCTTTTCTCTTTATCCTTTATTTCTATGGATCAAATATTTTTTTTATGGAAGAAAAAAAAGGATTTAGTTCATATTCACGAAGCCCTAGATTTTTGGGCCGAGCTGGATTTGAACCAGCGTAGACATATCGTCAACGAATTTACAGTCCGTCCCCATTAACCGCTCGGGCATCGACCCAGGAAGAATTTATTCTAGGGCTTTTGATAATCTATGATTAACCTCTTTTTATAATACTCCCTACCCCCAGGGGAAGTCGAATCCCCGCTGCCTCCTTGAAAGAGAGATGTCCTGAACCACTAGACGATAGGGGCATCACTAGACGATAGTGCTATATAGAACCGCTCGTCATTATACTATAATGATAGTATGAGCAGTTTTTTGGAATTGTCAATATACTCGAATCGAAGAGTATAAATAGATCAAAGCAAAGAGTCTTTCCTACTTTCCTACTTTTCTATTATGCTTTCATAGGATTTTTTTTTTTTAGTTGATGGTTAGGTTAATTCACGGATCATCCCCTGCTTTTTAAAGTAAAGGATATAGAATAAGAATAGATTAATAAAAAGGATTCTAGATTAGTTCAGTACGAATATTGATTTGATTGCTCTAACAGGAAAAAGAGTCCAATTTCATTTATTTTTTGCAATTTAAACTCTGTGCTTCGTTTAGTGTTCAGACCAAAAATAAGGGCATCTCATACTAAACGAAGTCATAAAATTCAATAAAAAACAGAGACATTTTCAAAAAAAAAAAAAAAGAAAAAAAGTGAATGAATTTAGTAGAAAAGTACTCTATCGGATTCGAACCGATGACTTCGGTCTTGCCGTGTCATTACTCTACCACTAAGGGAAAAGCCCTTTATCGGATTTGAACCGATGACTTATGCCTTACCATGGCATTACTCTACCACTGAGTTAAAAGGGCTTTTTATTCAAAAATTAGCTACTTTCATTTACCATTATAGATATAGATCTACTGCATAATGTACAAAATATATGTATATATAGATATATATGTAGAGATTTTATTTTCTATATTGAGATATAGAAGTTTATTGTTCAAAAAGGCCAAAGGGGCAATAAGAACTGCTGTTAAAAAAATGGTAGACTTTGCTTTTTTTATCTTTAGCCTATTCACTTTTCACGTGCTCAGAATGTTCTACAGAATTAGGACTTTTTTCTTCTATTGGCCGATCTTATGATGAGAACTTTCTCCATTTATGTTTTATTTCCCTTAATTCTAATTGGGGGGTATAAAGAAATTCGCCCTCTTCATATACCCATATGGCTGGGTATTGTTTTAATTTTCAGTGATATACTTCTTATCTGTTTTGGCGCGAGATTGAAACAATTTTTTACAGGCATTCTTTGGAAAAACCTGCGAGTTCAAAACTTTTCCATTTTTGCAGTTTTGGACGGATTTGTTGCAGCAAGGTACCCTTTGGAAATAGTACTTGAATATTATCCAAAAGGTGTAGTTTGAACAAACTATATTGGAGTTTTATCAACAATTTTATTCTAAAAAGTGGACAGTCGAATTTATACTGCAGAGTATAAAAATTATTCTATAGCCTGCCTAACAAAAAAGAAACGGAAGAAAGGGATTGATGGGTACTGTCGTCTATATCTCTTAGTGTATATTGTAGCAATAATCAAACTATAGAATACGAAGAATACGATCCTAATCGAAATGCATACATTTGGTTCATACGCTAGTGGCATGATTTCTTTTACAGACTAGAGAGGGGCAGGGGCCATCTAAATCCTAAATTAAAGGCCCGCGATTGAAGATTGAAGTACTAACTGCTCGCTTTTTCCGTAGGTGGGATTAGCTTCCTCCTCGAATGGCTACCCTTGACAAAGGGTAGTGCTGGTATCATAATCTACATGTAGCGGGTATAGTTTAGTGGTAAAAGTGTGATTCGTTCTATTAATAACTGAATTTGAAATGATATACTTAAGGCATCCTTAAGTTTTTTTATATTCATATTCCCATGAAAACTTTAGTTCTTATAAAGGGTTTAATCCTTTTCCTCTCAATAGCATATTGAGGAAGAATATACATTCTCGCGATTAGTATCCAAAGACTAATTAAATTTGCATGCAAAATACAAATTTGATTATGAGTACAGAGGCGCGAAGCATAATTTTGCATTGGATTAAGTATTCCAATTGAATAAATATGAGTAAAGGATCTATGGATGAAGATACAAAAAAGTTTATTTCCAATCGTAACTAAATCTTCTTTTAGTTAAAAAAGAAATGGAAGCCCAATAGCTAAAAAACGATAGTTTTGGTTTACTAGAACCATCAGGATATTGTTTCAGCTCGGTGGAAACCCAACTCTTTTCCTCAGGATCTATTGAATGAAATTAGGGAACGAAGTAAGTAGATTAGATAGATATTTAGGAGAATTTCTATCTCCTACTCTATAGGGATCATCTAGAAAGCGGAGAGCTTTGGTTCCATTCAGACAGAAAAGCTAACATAGATGTTAAGTGGTGAGAATAGCCATAAAGGAGCCGAATGAAATCAAAATTTCATGTTCGGTTTTGAATTAGAGACGTTAAAAATAATCAACCAACGTCGACTATAACCCCTAGCCTTCCAAGCTAACGATGCGGGTTCGATTCCCGCTACCCGCTCCATTCTGTATAAAAAGACTATTCTATTTGTCTAGACATGGTAGAGACTTGTATTCACCCTTTTTCGTCCACCTGTTTTTGGCCCTACAGAGCGGAGTAGAGCAGTTTGGTAGCTCACGAGGCTCATAACCTTGAGGTCACGGGTTCGATTCCCGTCTCCGCACTTAGCAGTCCATATAAATAAATGGACTATTCTATTTGTATAGATATGGTAGTTTGCCCCCGAAGCACTTTTTTTTGAGTCGAGTGCAAAAGATAAGATAGGAAGGGATACAGTACTAGACTAACAACTACTTAATTTAATATTAAGTAGTTAAGTAGTCAACTAGACTGA